AACTTAATTCTATTTTGTTTGTCGGTAAAATAAAGTTGTTAAAAAACTTGATTATCATATTTTCTTTGTATTTTTTTTTTTAATAGGAATTTTATCGAAAAGTTGAAAAAAAAATTTATTAAATATTTACTTCTTTACTTATGTTTTTTTCTATGTGTTCTTTTTTTTTTGTGAAAAATTTCATTTTTGTTTTATTTTTGTACGAGCAGTCCGTAGGCCTGGGGGTTAGAAGAGTATATATATATGTAAGCATTTATTCAAGGTAAAAGAATTTCTAATATATATAGTAAGTATTTAATTTTGGTTAAAATAATAAATTGGATATAATATAATACAATATTAATATATTTAAAATATATATTAATAATTATATATTACAATAGTAATATATTTATTATTATATATAATAATAATAATATATTACAATAGTAATATATTTATATTATATAATAGTAATAATATATTACAATAGTAATATATTTATATTATATAATAGTAATAATATATTACAATAGTAATGTATTTATACTATATGATAGTTATAATATCATACAGTAGTAATGTATTTATACTATATGATAGTTATAATATCATACAGTAGTAATGTATTTATTGTTACATTTATAGTTATATTAACTCCTAATCATTATTTATTTTTGGTAATACTAATATTTAATTATTTATATTCTATATACCTTTAATATTATATAATTATTATATGCTTCTATAATATTAATTATTTAATTTAAAATTAAATTCAATAAAAAATAGTTTTATCTATTCTATTTTATATATTATTTTAATAAAGTTTTATTCTTGCTTTTATTTTATTTATTTAATTAATTTACATGTTTTTTTTTTTCAGTAATTAATTTTATTATTTATTATATTTAATTATTTATTAATTTAATTTATATTAGAATTATATTGTGCCAGCATTCGCGGTTAAACAATTTAATATAATTAAAATTTTTGGTTTATTGATTTTTATAATTGATTAAATTTATTTATATTTGGGTGAAATTTATATTTATTTAAACTTCTTTTAATTTTATTTAAAAATTTTTTTTTAAACTAGGATTAGATACCCTATTATTGATTTCTTAAATTTTACTTGATTATTATTAGGTAAGTTCTTTAAAAATCAAAGAATTTGGCGGTTAATAAAATCTTATTAGAGGAACATGTATATTAATTGATAATCCACGATATTTTATACCAATTTTTTATTTGTATATCTCTATTGATAGAGTATTTTATAAAAAAATTTTCTTTTATTATATTTAAAAAAATTTTAGGTCAAGGTGCAGTTTTATATTGGTTTATATGTGTTATTTTATTTATAAATAATTATTTTTTCTTTCTGATTATTTTTAGGATTTAATAGTAAATTTAATTAATTAATTAATTTGAATTAAGTTATAATTAATGTACATATCGCCCGTCACTCCTTTATATAGGATAAGTCGTAACAAAGTAGATTTACTGGAAAGTAAATCTAGATTATACCAGAATGTAGCTTATTTAAAGCTTATTTTTTACATTAATATGAAAATTTTATTCTTTCTGATATATTTTTTTTTTTTTTTTTTTTTTTTTTTTTAGTACTTAAATTAAATAATTTTTTTTAAAAACTGTTAAGGACAATTATTAATAATGTAGAAAAGCTTATTAGTACCTTTTGTATCAGGGTGATTTAAATAATAAATTTATTATTTTTTTCCCGAAATTTTATTATTTATAAATTTATTATATTAATTGTTGAAGAAATTTTTTTAATAGGTTTATTATAATTATAAGTTAATTGAATATTAATATATCTGGTTACTTTGGATAAAATTAAATTTTTGATTTAAGATTTAATAAATATTTTTATAATTAATTCTTATGTTAATTTGGATAATCAAATTAATTAATTAAAATTTTTTCTTGCTAATTTTTATTAAGTTTAATATTTTCTATTTAGTTTGTAATATTTTATTTTTATTTAATTGTTTTTATTTATATTTAATTTTTTACTTAGTTATTTTATTTAATTTTTTTTTAAAAAAAATTTTGAGTTAATTAGTATTTTTTTTATATTAAGTTTTATTAACTAGACAAATATTAGCTTTCAACTGTTTATTAAAAACATTTCTTTAAGTAAAAAATTTAAGGTAACTTCTGCTCTATGAATATTTAAATGGCTGCAGTATTTTGACTGTACAAAGGTAGCATAATAATTTTATTTTTAATTGGAATCTTGAATGAATGAATTAATGAGAAGCTTTTTTTATTAATTTAAATATAAGAATTTATTTTTTTAGTAAAAAATCTAAAGTTTTTTTTAGGGACGATAAGACCCTATAGAATTTTAATTTTTTTTTTTAAAGTTAATTATTTTTTAATATTAAAATGAATATAATTTTTATTGGGGTGATAATTAAATTTATACTTTATTTTTTTATTTCAATATTTATTGTTTGATTGATCCATATAAATGATTAAAAGATAAAATTACCTTAGGGATAACAGCGTAATAATTATTTGGAGTTCTTATCTATATAAGTGTTTTCGACCTCGATGTTGAATTAAGTGAAATTTTTGGTGCAGATGCTAAAAATTTAAGTCTGTTCGACTTTTAATTACTTACATGATTTGAGTTTAAACCGGTGTGAGCCAGGTTGGTTTCTATCTTAAAATTAATTAATTTTTTTAGTACGAAAGGACCAATAAGTTTTATTTAAATATGTATTGGTTGATTTGGCAGATTAATGCATTAATTTTAGATTTTAATAAAGTAATAAATTTACATTCAATAATTTATTTATTTACTTTTTTTTTCTTGTTAATAATAGTTTTAGTATCCGTAGGATACTTTACTTTATTAGAACGTAAAGTTTTAAGATATATTCAGTATCGAAGGGGTCCTAATAAAGTAGGTTTCATAGGTTTATTTCAGCCCTTTAGAGATGGTTTTAAGTTATTTTTAAAGGAGGTTGTATTTCCTAAAAATTGTAATTTTTTTTTTTTTTTTTTTTCTCCATTATTTGGGTTATTCCACTCTCTATTATTATGATTAATTTTTCCTTTTTATATAAATATGGTTTATTTATCTTTTGGTTTAATTTTTTTTTTATGTATTCTTAGAGTAAGAATTTATTTTATTATTATTATAGGTTGATCTTCTAATAGATTATATTCTCTTTTAGGTAGAGTTCGTGGTGTTTCTCAATCAATTTCATATGAAATTTCCTTATCTATTATCTTAATTTGTTTTTTTATTTTAGTTGATGGGTATGATTTTTATAGATTAAAAGTTTTTCAGGAAAATGTTTGATTTATTTATTTTTCTTTACCTCTTTTTTTTTGTTGATTTTCTTGTTGTTTAGCAGAAAGAAACCGTTCTCCTTATGATTTTTCTGAGGGAGAAAGAGAATTAGTTTCAGGATTTAATATTGAGTATTCTTCAATGTCCTTTTCATTAATTTTTATTTCTGAATATTGTTCTATTATTTTTATTAGAATATTTACTTGTTTAATTTTTTTAGGTTCTAATTTTGACGAATACTTTTTTTTTTTAAAAATTATTTTATTATGCTTTTTTTACATTTGAATTCGTTCATCTTTTCCTCGTTATCGTTATGATAAGCTTATATATTTATCTTGAAAGTGTTATTTACCTTTAAGTTTAAATTATATTTTTTTTTTTTTTTTTTTAAAATGTATAATTATATACCATAAAAATTTGTTAAGTTACTAAATTTAATCTTTCTTATATTTTCAAAATATATGCTTTATATAAGCTAAGTAACTAAATTAATTAATTATTTTATCTCAAGCTTTTAAAATAATTGGATTTAATAAGTAAAACGAGAAGTATATTTTTGTTAATATTACCCCTGTATTAATATACGGTAATTCTACTGGTTTTATTCCAATTCAGGTTAATATAATTAGGTTTATAATTAGGGTTCAAAATATAATTTGATTTACTGGGTAAAATGATATTGATTTAAATTTAGATAAATGAGTGAATTTCATTGAAAATAAAATAAGTAATGATATAAGTAGTGCTACTACACCCCCTAACTTATTAGGGATAGATCGTAGAATTGCATATGCAAATAGAAAATATCATTCTGGTTGAATGTGAATAGGTGTAACTATAGGGTTAGCTGGAATAAAATTGTCTGGGTCTGATAATAATAATGGTTTATATAAAATTAGTGTTATAAATATTGATAGTATAATTGAAAATCCTATAATATCTTTAATTGAGTAATATGGGTGAAATGGAATTTTATCAATATTTGAGTTAATTCCTAATGGATTATTGGATCCTGTTCTATGTAGAAAAATTAAGTGTAATAGTACTATAAATATAATAATAAATGGTAATAAGAAATGAATAGAGAAAAATCGATTAATTGTAGCATTTCTCACTGAGAATCCCCCTCAGATTCATTTAACTATGTCATTACCTAAATATGGAATAGCTGATAGTAAGTTTGTAATAACTGTTGCTCCTCAAAATGATATCTGTCCTCATGGCAGTACATATCCTAAGAATGCTGTTGCTATTAATATAAATATAATTAAGATTCCTATATTTCATGTTGATGCTATTTTGAATGATCCATAATATATTCCTCGTCATACATGTATATATATACATATGAAAAATATTGATGCTCCATTAGCATGAATGTACTTGATTAATCATCCTTGATTTACATTACGTATAATATGGTCAACTGAATTAAATGCTAAATCAATATTTTGGTTGTAATGTATAGACAAAATAATACCTGAAATTAATTGAATTATTAAACATAGTCCTAGTATTGATCCAAAATTTCATCATGAAAATAGGTTAATAGGTGCTGGTAAGTCAATAATTGAGTTATTAATTATTTTAATTAAGTATTTTTTTCGTATAGGTTTATTCATTAATTTTTTCTTCGTAGTGGTCCTAAAGTTTTTATAATAAGTTTTGAAACTATGATTATTGTTAAGAATAAGTAAAAAATTATTAATATTGATATTTGAATAGACTTTAAGTTGTATAATTTTGATATTGATATTTTAATTATATCAATTTTTGTAATTAGTGATTCTTTTTCTTGAATTAATTCATTTAATATTCTTGTTTCTATTGGAATAATAATAAATATTATTATTATAGTAATATTTATTTTGAATTTGAATTTTTCGTTTGAAACTGTACTAGTTATATAGGAAAAAATAATTAGTAGACCTCCTACTATTATTAAGAAAAATATTATTGGGAATCATGATGATAGTGAAATTAAATTTATTAGTATTCTAATTATTGAAGTTTTAATAATTATAATAATTATAATTGATATAGGATTTTTTAAAAAAATTAATATAGTTGAGTTAATAATTGTAAGTTTTATAATTAAAATTTTAATATCAACAAATAGTTTATATTAAAATATAATTTTTGGGTAATTAGGATAGATTTTTCTTTTGTTGATGTTTTTAAGATTATCTAATTTTAATTTACAAAATTAATGTTTTTTTTAAACTATAAAAACTAATGAGTATTTTTTTTTTTTATATTTTTTTAATAAGAATTATTTCTTTATTTTTAGTTCATAAACATATTTTATTATGCTTAATAATAATAGAGTTTATAATAATTAGTTTATTATTTTTATCTTATTATTTTTTATCCCTATCTTTTTTTTCTATGGATATTTATATCATTTTTATAGTAATACTAGTTTGTGAAGGTGTTTTGGGACTTAGATGTTTAATTTATTTTATTCGTTTTTATGGAAATAACTTTTTAAATTCAATATTTATATGATAATTATTTTTATTTTACTTTCTATGATCCCTATTTTTTTTTTTTTAAATTTATATTTATTTCAGTTTATTTTAATTTTAAGTTTAATTATTTTAATAAAATTAAATTTTTATTCTTTTTTTTGTTCTATTAGTTATTTTTATGGGTTAGACTTTTATTCTTTTTGAATATTATTTTTAATATTTTTTATTTTTATTCTTATGAATTTGTCTTTTAATCTTAGAAATTTTATTTGTTTTTTTTTTGTAAGTAATTTATTACTAATTAGATTATTATTTGTATTTTTTAGTATAAATATACTTTTTATATACTTTTTTTTTGAATTTAGATTAATTCCAATACTTATAATAATTTTTGGTTGAGGTTATCAACCTGAACGCTTAATTTCTGGTTTTTATTTATTTTTTTATACTTTATTTTCCTCCTTACCTTTATTAATTTTTATAATCTGATATAATTTAGAAAATAGATTGTTTTTTGATTTAATTTTATGTTTAAATATATCTTTTTATATTAATTTTTGTTTAATTTTTTCTTTTTTAGTTAAGTTTCCTTTATTTATATTTCATTTTTGACTACCAAAAGCGCATGTTCAAGCACCTTTATTTGGCTCTATAGTTCTTGCCGGTTTAATATTAAAATTAGGTGGTTATGGGATAATTCGTTTTATATTTATATTTGAGGATCTTTTTTATCATTATAGATATATTTGGTATGGATTATCAATTTATGGTTCTATATTAGTTTCTTATATTTGTTTAATTCAATCTGATTTAAAGTTCATAATTGCTTATTCTTCTGTTTCACATATAGGAATATGTATTATGGGTTTAATAACTTATTTTAATTACGGGGTATTGGGATCTTATTTAATAATAATTTCCCATGGATTTTGTTCATCAGGTTTATTTTGTTTAGCTAGTTTTTACTATGAATTTATTAATAGACGAAGTTTTTATATTATAAAGGGTATAATAATTTATTATCCTGCTTTAAGTTTATTTTGATTTTTTTTTTGTTCAATTAATATAAGATGTCCACCAAGAGTAAATTTTTTGTGTGAATTTTTTATTATAATAAGAATATTATCTTATAGATATATTTCTTTTTTCTATATGTTTTTTATTTTCTTTTTTGTTTCTTGTTTTAATTTTTATATATTTAGATATATTAATCATGGAAATAATTATTTTTCTTACAGATTTAATTTAGGTGGGTTAAGGGTTTATTTTATTATTTTCTTTCATATATTTTATTTATTAATGTTTAATTTATATTTTATATTTATTTTATTTTAGAAATATCTAAATAGTTTAAATACTTTAAAAATTAAGGATTGTGGTTCCTTAGATGTTTTCTTTTGATTTTGATTAAGTACATATATTACTCCTGATCAATTTTTTTCCTCTCTCTCTTTTTTTTTTTTTTTTTTTTTTTTTATGTAACTTTAAATTCTTATGTAATTTTTATTGAATATACCGTTTATAATTTTAATAGTTTACATGTAAATTATTTAATTTACTTAGATAGTATAAGATTAGTTTTTATTTCTGTAGTTATACTAATTTCTAGATTAGTTATTATTTATAGATATAACTATATAGGTATTCCTAGATATTCTTTTTATCGATTTTTTTTTATTCTTTTAATGTTTATTATTAGAATAATTTTAATAATTATTAGTCCTAATTTAATTAGAATTATACTTGGTTGAGATGGGTTAGGTTTGGTTTCATATTGTTTAGTTATTTATTATACTAGAATTAATAGATATTTGTCTGGAATAATTACTTGTTTAACTAATCGTATTGGTGATTTTGGTCTTTTAATTTGTTCTTGTTGGTTAATTTCTTATGGTTCTTGACATTTTTTATTTTATTTAGATTTTTATAATTTTAATATTTTTATTTTATTAGTATTTTCTAGATTTACTAAAAGTGCACAAGTTCCATTTTCCTCTTGACTTCCTATAGCTATATCTGCTCCAACTCCAATTTCTTCTCTTGTACATTCTTCAACTCTTGTAACTGCTGGGGTTTACTTACTTATTCGTTTTTATAGAAATTTGTTTTTTTTCAATAGAGTTTTTATTATACTAAGAGTTATAACTATCTTGTTTTCTTCTTTTTGTTCAATTTATGAATTTGATTTAAAGAGGATTATTGCTCTTTCTACTTTAAGACAGTTGGGTTTAATAATATTTAGTATTTTTATAGGTTTTCCTGATTTTTCCTTTTTCCATTTAATTAGACATGCTATATTTAAGTCTTTAATATTTTTGTGTTCAGGTATTTTTATTTATTATATAAATGATAATCAAGATATTCGTTATATAGGATCAGTTAGATTAATAATGCCTTTTAGTTCTTCTTGTTTTAACATTTCAAATATTTGTTTATGTGGAATTCCTTTTTTGTCTGGATTTTTTTCTAAAGATTTAATTTTTGAGTCTTTTACATTTAGTTCTTATAGTTTATTTTTATATATTATATTTTATATTTCCGTAGGAATGACTTGTTTTTATTCAATTCGTTTATTTTATTATTGTTTTATTAATTCATTTAATATAAGTTGTTATATTAGTTTTTATGATTATTTTAATCTAATAAAAATTAGAGTTTTTGTTCTTTCTATTATATCAATTTTTTTTGGGTGTTTTATATTTTGAGTATTTGATTTTAGTCTTTTTTTTTTATATTTTCCATTTTTAATAAAGCTTATAACTCTTATTTTTATTATAATTGGTTTTTTTTTAGGTTATGAATTTTGTTTAATAAATTTTTATTTATTTAATATCATTTTTTATTATAATTTTGGTAAAATAATTAATATATCAGGATATTTATGATTTTTTTATTATTATTTATATTTTTTTTTTTATAATTGTAGTCATATTCTTTTATGTTGAGGTGATTATTATGGTTTTGTTGGCTTAAAGTATTTAATTTATAATTTAAATTATTTCTTTTATTTATTTTCTAAAAATAATTTAAATTTATATATTTTTATCTTCATCTTTTTTTTTTTTTTTTTTTTTTGTCTTTGTAGTTTATTATAGAATATGGTTTTGAAGCTACCATGGTATTATTTCACAGACATATTCTAAAGAATATATCTTTTTCTCTATTGAAAATAGAGTGTTTTTATTAAACTATTAGAATTTATATAAAGAGAAAAACGGATTTTAACCGCTTATAAAATTAGTTAGCAGCTATTTTATTGTCATGTTCTCTTTTAATTGGATTATTAATCAATTTACTTATTAACAATAAGTTGCCTCTTTTTGGCTTCAATTAAAACATGGAGGATTTCAATCTCTAATTTTAGGTCGAAACTAAATGTAATTTATTACTTCGATGTTAAAGTTAGTTTTGAACACCTTCTAATTGCAAATTAGATATTATAATTAACTATAACTCTATTTTGTTCATTTTAATATTCCATTTTTTCATTCATGGTATAATCCTAAAATTAAAATAATAATTAATAAGATTGATGTTGTTAATCAGTATTTTATTACTGAGAATTTTATTGATATAATTAATGGTATGATAATAATTACTTCAATGTCAAAAATTAAAAAAAGTATACAAATACTAAAGAAGTGAATTGAAAATGGTATTCGTTTTCTTGTTATTGAATTAAAACCACATTCAAATGGAGATATTTTATTTAATTTTATTTTTTTTTTTTTAAAAATAAATGTAATTATTGTAATTAAAGTTACTAAAATAATATTGATTATTATACAAAAAATTATGATTAATATTATTATTCACTTTAATAAACCTTAAAGTTGGAAGCTTTATATACTTTTTATACTAAATGAATATTTTATATACCTCATCAGTATACTGAAATATAAAGTATCAATCAAATGATGTCTACAAAATGTCAATATCATGCTGATGCTTCAAATCCTACTATGTGATTATTTCTAAAATGTATTATTTTTATTCGAATAGTTCTTACAATTAAGAATATTGTTCCAATAATTACATGGATTCCATGAAATCCTGTTATTAAGAAGAATGTTGATCCAAATACTGAGTCTGAAATTGAAAATCTACATTCTATATATTCATATAATTGAATTATTGAGAAGTAAATTCCTAGTAAAATAGTAATTATTATTCTTTTAATTGTTTTAGTTAATATTTTATTTAAAATAAAGTTGTGAGCTATAGTAATTGATACTCCTGAGGATATAAGGATTACTGTATTTAATAATGGAATATTTATTGGTTTTATTGGTTCAACTCCTAATGGAGGTCAGTTTAATCCAATTTCAATTCTTGGTGAAAGTCTTATATGGAAGAATGTTCAGAAGAATGAAATAAAGAATATAATTTCTGATAAAATAAATAGTATTATTCCTCATTTTATTAATTTAATAATTTTTTTGTTGTGAATTCCTTGAAATGTTGATTCTCGAATGATATCTCGTCATCATTGAAATGATAGTGTTATAATTAGTATAAATCTAATTATTATTAATAAAGAATCATTTTTATGTATTCATACAACTGCTCTAGTTGTTAAAGATAATAATGTAAATGAAATTAGAATAGGTCATGGTCTATTATTAACTATGTGAAATTTGTGATTATTCATTTATACTTCTCTAGAATATAAAGTTATTAAAGTTGTAAAAACATATGATTGAATAATAGCTACTGCTGTTTCAAATATTATTAAAATAATTATTATAATAATAAAGAATATTCTTTTTTCTCCTAGTAATCTTATTAGTAAGTGTCCAGCAATTATATTTGCTGAAAGTCGAATAGCTAGGGAAGATGGTCGAATTAAATTTCTTGAAAATTCAATTAGGATTATTAATGGTATAATTAATGATGGTGTATTTTTAGGTAGTATGTTAGTAAGTATTAATTTTGTATTTTTTATTCATCCAAATATTATATATGAAATTCATATTGGTATTGAAATTGATAATGAAAAGTTAATTTGTGAGGTTGATGTGAATACATATGGTAAAATACCTAAAATGTTATTAGTCAAAATTAGTAATATTATGCTTACAAGGATAAGTTTAATTGATTTATATTTTGTGTTTATTTTGATTTCATTATTAATTTTTTCTGAAATTTTATTTATAAGGTTTTGATTTATATTTTTTTTTTTTCAAAATCTTTTTGGTAAAATAAAAATAAATATAATAGTTCTAATTCAGTTTATAGATAATTTTCCTGTACATGGATCAAATGTTGAGAATAGGTTTATTATCATTTTCATTTTATTATTTCTATTTTTTTTTTTTTAATGTATATTTTTTTATTTTTAATGAAAAAATTTATTGTTATTATTAATAATATAGACATTAAAAATTTAATTATTAAAATTAATCATCATATTGGTGCTATTTGTGGGATCAAAAATCACTTCTGTAACTTTAATTTGACAAATTAATATTTTTATTAAACTAGATTTTTCATTAAGAGTAATCACTAATTTACTATATCTTGGTTTAAGAGACCAATTCTTGGCTTTAAGAAACTTAATGAGAATTTTTTTATTCATTTAATGAATGATTTTAAATTGATTGATTCAATTATAATTGGTATAAATCTATGATTTGTTCCACAAATTTCAGAACATTGTCCAAAGTAAATCCCCGGTCGTGAAATAAAAATTTTTCTTTGATTTATACGCCCTGGTATTGAATCAATTTTCACTCCTAGTGATTGAATTGTCCATGAATGAATTACATCAGTTGATGTTGTTATTACTCGAATTTTAGTAAGTATAGGTAAAACTATCCGATTATCTGTTTCTATAACTCGAATAGAGTTTAAGTTTTTAGGTTTTATGTAAGAGTCAAATTCAATTTTTTTGAAATCTGAATATTCATAAGATCAAAATCATTGATGTCCAATAGTTTTAAAAGTTAATATTGGTTCTGATAATTCTTCAATTAGATATAAGATTTTGATTGATGGAATTGCTACAATGAATAGAAATATTGCTGGTAAAATTGTTCAAATTATTTCTATTATTTGTTCTTGTTGAATTATTAAGTTTGTTATTTTATTTTTAAAAATAAATAATATAGTATATGCTACTATTATTGTAATTATTATAATAACTATTATTGTATGATCGTGAAATATAATTATATGTTCTATTGTAGGTGAAAGTGGATCATTAAATGATAATGTTTTTCATTTTTGAATTTTTAATAAAATACTATGTATTTATACATGAATTTTAAGTTCATTGCACTTTTCTGCCATATTAAAATTTTGTTAAAAATGGGATTTCATAAAATGAGTGTTCTTGAGGTGGTATTTTTTGTAATCATTCAATTGATGAATTGTTATTATATGAGAATATTGGGATACGTTTAGATAATATTCTTTCTCAAATATTAAAAATTAGTATTATAATACTAACTAATGAAATTATTCTTCCTATTGAGGATAAAATGTTTCATATTAATAATGAATCTTGAAAATCAGTATACCGTCGTGGTATTCCATTTAATCCAAGTATATGTTGAGGAAAAAATGTAATATTTACTCCAATAAATATTGTTAAAAATTGGTTTTTTATTCATTTGTTATTTAAGGTTAATCCTGTAAATAACTCATATCATTGAGTAAATCCTGCTATAATAGCAAATACTGCTCCCATAGATAAAACATAATGAAAGTGTGCTACTACATAGTAAGTATCATGTATAATTACATCAATTGATGAATTTGATAATATTATTCCAGTTAATCCTCCAATTGTAAAAAGGAATACAAAACCGTATGCTCATATTAAAGAAATAGTTCTCTTTAAATTTGATCCAAATATTGTTGCTAATCATCTAAATACTTTAATTCCTGTAGGAATAGCAATAATTATTGTTGCTGAAGTAAAGTATGCTCGTGTATCTACATTTATTCCTACTGTGAATATATGATGACCTCATACTACAAATCCTAAAATACCAATTGATACTATAGCGTAAATCATTCCTAATGATCCGAATGATTGAGATTTACCTGTTTCTTTATTAATAATATGGGAAATGATACCAAATCCGGGTAAAATTAAAATATAAACTTCTGGATGACCAAAAAATCAAAATAAGTGTTGATATAAAATAGGATCACCACCACCTGCTGGATCAAAGAATGATGTATTTAAATTACGATCTGTTAGGAGCATTGAAATTGCACCTGCAAGAACTGGTAGAGAAAGAATTAAAAGGAAAGCAGTAATTAGTACTGATCAAACAAATAATTGTATATGTTCAATTTTTATTTCTATTCTCCGTATATTTATAATTGTTGAAATAAAATTAATTGCTCCTAAAATTGACGAAATTCCTGCTAAGTGAAGTGAAAAAATTGATAAGTCTACTCTTGGTCCTGAATGTGCTGAATTTATTGATAATGGTGGATAAACTGTTCATCCAGTTCCTGCACCTATTTCTGTAATTGATCTTGCGATTATCAATGTAATTGATGGAGGTAACAATCAGAATCTTATATTATTTATTCGAGGGTAAGCTATATCTGGTGCTCCAATTATAATTGGGATTAATCAATTTCCAAATCCTCCAATTATGATTGGTATTACTATAAAGAAAATTATAATAAATGCGTGTGATGTTACGATTACGTTATATGTTTGTCTATTATTTAACAGTATCCCTACTGTTGATAATTCTATTCGAATAATTAGTCTTAATATTATTCCTAATATTCCTGATCATATTCCAAATATAAAATATAGTGTTCCAATATTTTTATGGTTAGTTGAAAATAATCATTTATTCATTTTTATTTAAATTAAGATGTCTGAAGAATTAGGTGATAAATTGTAAGTTTATTTATGAATAATATTCTCTTAATATTTATTTAGATCTTATAGTTTATTAAGAATTTTAATTTGCAAAATTAATGGTATTTATTATTAAGATCTACTTTAATGTATTTTAAACTTTGAAGGTTAATAGTTTATTTAACTTAAAATCTTAATTAAATAATTTTATTGAAATTATTATTGGTGCAACTAAGATATTTAATGGTAAAAATGTTCTGGTTTTATTAAAAAATACTTTTATTTTTGTTTTATTTATTGATAAATAAAATATTATGCATGAAAATATATATTTTATATAAACATATAAAATTGTTGTTGAGGATAATACTAAAATTATAATTATTATTAATTCTTTTATTTTTAATATTATGTTGATTGTTATTAATTTATTAATAAATCCTATAAGAGGAGGTAAACCTCCTAAAGATATTATTGAAATTCAAATTTCTGTTTTTTTAATTGTTTTAGAATTAACTATTAATTGATTTATTTGTTTAATTTTGTTCATTTTGAGTTGTTTTATTATTATTTTTATTATAATTGAATAAATTATAATATATGTTATTCATATATTAATATTTATTCTTAAGGATAATATTAATCCTAAATTAAATATTGATGATAATGATATTATTTTTTTCATTGAATTTTCATTTACTATAAGTATAGTTGGTACTAATATTGATAAAATAATAATTAAATTTATTTTAATACTTAATATTGATAGTAAAGTTATAGTGGGGATTTTTATTACAGTTAATAATATTATTATTCTATTATATTCTATACCCTTAATTATAGCAATTACTCAATTATGGAATGGTACTCCTCCTATTTTTATAATTAAGGATAATATTATAATTAGTTCATAATTATTATTTTTTAATAATATTATTATTAATGAGAATAATATAATTATGGATGATGTTCTTTGAACAAGAAAGAATTTTATAATTCTTTCTGAATTATTTATTTTTTTTGTTATTATAATTGGTACAAATGATATATTTGAAATTTCAATTATTATTCAAATTATAATTATTGAATTAGATGAAATTGATATAGTAATTCTTGATATTATTGTTATGATAAAAAATATTTTAGTTGAATTAATTCATATTAAAAAGAAGGATTTTAATTCCTATATTTAGGGTATGAACCTAAAAGCTTATTTTAGCTTATCTTTTTAAATAAAGGCTTAATTATTGCATGTTTTACTATATCATAGTATTCCTTTTTCAGGCACTTTATTTATTTAAGAAAAAATTAAAATAGAATAAATATTTTTGAATAAAATTTTGTAATAAAATGTTTGATGCATATAGTTTTTTGAAATCTAAAGTCTAAGTTTAATTCTTTGTGTTACAC